TTGCCTATCCTTTCTTTCATCTCGGGCGAAATACGATCGGGGGGGGCTAATTCAAACCCCTCGGGTAAAATAAGAACAGCGCCCACATTCAAACCCCCCTTTTTACCATTAGCAAGAACTTGTTTTACTTGCATATCATAAGGAATTCGCACAACTGCTTCAAATACAGTATCAGGAAGTACCGTCTGGGGAACCTCAATATCCACGGGCTTATTAGCTAAATGGCAATTGGCACATACAATACGCCCAGTCGCTTCTCGTGGATTTTCATAACCCTGCTGTGCAAAAATGGGATATGCATTTGAAATGGATGTCCGAGTTATGATATATATCATCAGTGACACAGAAATAGATCGAGTAATCTCTTTCTTTATCCAAGAAAAGGTATTTTTCATTTGCATGGTCCAATCATTGATCCCGAAAATTTCTACAATAAAATTAGGTAGGTCGCGTGTATAGTCCCTATCCACAATTCTGCTATTTACTGAAATCATTTTACTGGAATATAGGAGTAGGAGAAATCCTCGTCTGGCTAGAAAGAGTCAGTACGTCTTTAAACGTTTTGCTTATTTAAAATATTATCAGTCATTCATTGAATGATAAATCACTACAAGGGATGGAGATACACGATTTAAATAACGAAAAATCCAATATTTCAAAATTGTATCTAGAATGACTGGAAAGGTGGAAACAAGACCAGATATAATTTGATCGTTATGAGCAAATCCAAAATCTTTGTAGACATAAGCAATCATTAGTTCCCAACCGCGGGGCGAATGGAATCCTATACATAAATCAGTTAATAAAAGAATAGAAAAAGCTTTTATTGTGTCACTTAAGTTATATAGGAATTCTTGAACCCAACAGTTAAGAATAAGAAGTTCTTTATTACCCAGAATAGAATAACCACTGAAAATAATGAAACAGATTATATTTGTCGATAAGTCCAAAATCGTATGGATATGATCCTCATTGTGCATCTTGATCAATTGGATCATTTCTTTGTGGATTCCTATACGAAGTGTTTGTAGATGTGTTTCCGGGTATTCTTTTATCATTTCGTCCAAGAGTAAGAGTTCTTCTAATTCTATGAATTTTTCTAGAATACTCTTTTCTTGAATATCAGTCAAAAAAGTTTCAGATTGCCTAGCATTCCACCAATTAGTAACCCAAGATTCAAGACATTTATTAAATAAGAGAGAGATCCACCAGGGCAAAAATACTATAGATGTAAGATATAGAAGAGGAAGAAATGCTTTCTTTTTTGCCATTTTTCATCTGTGAATTTGAATTGTTAATGAACCCACCCCATTCGCCGAATCTCTGGGATCTAATCTTTTTCTATCAATCATAAGTTCTAGTACAAAGGAGCGAATCTATCCCCTTCTTTTTATTTGTAATTCAGTAGTTAGTCCTTGAATCTAGAAAGAATACAGAAATTGAATAAGAGCCCACTTCGAATTCGAATGAAGAAATAATTAAAAAAAATCTTGTTTCCAGATACCTCAAGTGATCAAATTCGAAGCTTTTTCGATGAATCCCGGAAAGAACCACTTCAAGTAATGAATATTATTCGGATTTCGAGCCAAAGCCAAAGGAACCCCCCTTCTATCAAAATAGAAAATATTTCATTTCGAAAAAAAATTAGCCGGCTACTCATAGTCATAATCCATGAAAAATGGAAAGAGATTTCTGAAGAATATTGTGAGGATCAAAAATGAGTGGAAAAATAAGACAGAAAGGTTCTCTTTATAAGAGATCCAATCCTTTGATCATTAAAAAACACAAAAGAAAGGATAAAAAAAGAAAGCTCGATTGACAACAAAAAGAGAGAGAATTTACAAGATCTGATCTATCTGTATCTAACGTATCAATTAATTCATATTGAAAATAAAAAGATCAATTCTTTATTCCGAAATGTTTTGATATACTAGATGAATCCATTATTTCGATTTGTTACTTGTTTTTTAATGATTTGCGAACAAAAAAAAGTTTCTTTTTGTTTTATCGCGGTTCCGTATACGTCTACTTTGGCTCGAATGAACGTTTTGAAAAAACTTGGAGCTATCCTATAGAAAAAAAAAGAGAATTCTTGAACTTTTTCCCTCCCGCGGAGAAATAATTTATTCTTCAGTTCAAGTAAATTTCAAAAAACTTCAATTGGTACGCGCAAGAAATAGGCCAATTCGGCAGCTTTTTGCTCAATTTCTCGCGGAGTCAAATTCTCATCACTACGCGGCAAGGGAATGGCCTCCTGCCCTTTGATTTCCATATAAAGGACACGACGAGCATAAATACCCTCTTTAACTTCTATTCTGATGGATTGAATATCTTTCATACGGAATCGTAGGAAGATACGACGATTTTTTCCAGGAAATCCCCAACGAAAAATACACACTATTCCTTCTTTTCTATCGAATCGATCATAGCCACTACCCACATTCCAAGAAATTGTGCACCACAAATAAGAACTAATAAAGAGACCCGCGATTCCGTAGAAAGACATCACGATACCCTGCGGAAAAAAACTTATTTGCTGAGAAGGAACTAAAGATATCAAATTCTTCCCGAGATAACTGGAAGTTCCAACCAATACAAATCCTAATGAACCTAAAAAAAGGATAAAGGCCCAGCAGAAATTACTTATTTTTCGAGACCCCACTATAAGTTCTATCCATATATGTTCTGATCGCCAACTCATACTAGATCCTGTTGCATTTTATTGGAATTGAGAAAAAAAAGTCCAAATGGATTTGATTTTCCTTTTTTTGTTTCCGAAGTAACTCTCATCAACTAGCGCTATTCTGATGTAACCCTTTAGGAGTAATTCATCGAATTGATTTGATTAGGGTTAAAAAATAATAACATTCAATTTATATGATCTCCTATAGATATCTACATACATATAGCTACATTGACTTTACATTTCAGCTATCCGCCTCGATTCCGATGAAAATAACCATAACTCATTTACCCATATCATATATTTAGGGATAGGGATACATAAGAGCTCCTTCATTTATGTTCGGAAGAAGCCGCATGTTATACCATATTAAATAGATATCCGTCTTATCTATATCTAAGTCTTGAAAAGACTAGATGAGATTGGAACCCATCGGATCTAAACAATCTTGTTTTTTTGAACATGAAGAGATAAAGAAGCCATTGCAATTGCCGGAAATACTAGGCCCACTAAAGGCACAAAAATAGAGGGTAAGTTTGTCATAGAATGGGTACCTCGATGGAATATTTGTACCTGTTATTGTTATAAAGATATCTTATAATAATTATAATTCGTATATAATTATACTAAGTATATCTATATAATTCTAAGTATATTTATATAATTATACTAAGTATATCTAAGTGAGTATATATAATAAATAAGTGCAAGGAATGTATAATTAAATAAATGAGACTTATTCATCTTTCTATATGAACTACAAAAATCTATCTATGATAATCCATTCTTGTCGTAAAATTTGAAGTGAATTCTCATTTTTAGTTCGATTTTGATTTTATATTTCTTACAAATTCCCGAAAGATTGATTAGGATTCGATCCAACAATAGGGATTCTTAGTAAAAATAAGGATTTCTCGGGAAATATAGTAGAAAGAGACTCTTTTTTTTTCTATATTTGAATTATATATACGCAGCAAGAAGGAAAAAGAAAATGAAATTGATTTGCCTAATTTGAATGGCGCATTTGAATTGCGCATAAGGCAGAATTTTCTTTTTTGATCTTGGTCATAGGGGGTTGCTGATTAGTAATCAGCAATATCGGTATAAAAAAAATTGTCCGCACAATTCTTTATACAATTTACAAATACAATTTACAATTGAATCTTATTTCACCAAAGAAAAAATACATTCTTCGGATTTTTACTTTGATTCCGATAAACTAACTATTTATTCACTAGAAATAAAAGAATTTTACTTAAGGCTCTATTGAATTCAAAGGAAAAAAAGCGTGAAGCTTCAATAACTCACTCAAAACACCCTTTAAAAGATTACGTGGTACAATTAGATCGAATAAGCCCTTATCGAATAAATATTCAGTCTTTTGTGAACCTTCAGGTACTGTCTTATTCAATGTTTGTTCAATTACTCTTTTACCTGCGAATGCGATGTAGGCATTAGGTTCTGCAATAATGATATCCCCCAACATCCCAAAGCTCGCCGTCACACCACCAGTAGTAGGAGATGTAAGGATAGAGACATAGAATAACTTTTTAGTTGATTGATAATCATATAAAGCAGAAGATATTTTAGCCATTTGTATCAAGCTCAAACTCCCTTCTTGCATACGTGCCCCTCCGGAAGCACACACTAGAATAAGAGGTAAAAATTGATTGGTAGCATACTCGATCAAACGGGTGATTTTCTCGCCTACTACGGATCCCATACTACCCCCCATAAACTCAAAATCCATAACTCCAATTGCTATGGGAATACCATTTAGTCGACCCGTGCCTGTTTGAACAGCATCGGCTAATCCTGTCTTTCTTTGATAAGAATCAATACGATCTTGATAAGGTTCTTCCTCCGAATGAAATTCAATAGGATCTAGAGAAACCATGTCTTCATCCATAGGATCCCAAGTACCTGGATCGACCAAAAGGTCGATTCGATCTGAACTAGTCATTTTCAAATAATATCCACATTGTTTACAACTATTCATTTTTGACTTCATAAATTTCTTCAAATTTAATGCATAACAATTTTCGCATTGAACCCACATCTGCCTATATTTTTTAATCCAATCTAAATTCGTAGAATTCTCGTTTATATTGAAATCAATAGTATTCTCGTCAGTTATTATATTGGAGCTCCCCTCTTCATTACTGTTTTCACTTTCATCATCGATGTCACTACCGGGCCCCTCTTCATTACTGTTTTCACTTTCATCATCGATGTCACTATCACTTAAAAAGAACACCTCTTCATTACTGTTTTCACTTTCATCATCGATGTCACTATCACTTAAAAATAAAAAGAG